TCATTTTTAATTTATAGAATTTCGAATTCTATAATAATGTAATAATTAGGTTAAAGTAAACAGTAATTAATATTACTTACAATAGAATTATATAGAATTATAAGATATTTAATTATTAGATATTTGATTATAAAATATTTATTGCATTTTTTTTTTAATTATATTCTTATAAATTTTCCTAAGTAATTAGGAATTCAATATTTCTTTCAATATTTCGAAATGAATGTTTAATTTAATTTTACATTAAAAGAATGATTATTTATATCTATTAGATTCTTTTTAGTTATATCAAATTTCTTTTATTATATGAATGAATAAATGGATTGTTTATTGAAAGAAAAACAAAAAAAATGAAAGAAATCGAAAAGACTAATTGATATCATAATCAAAGATTCCCACGTTTTCATTCGGAAATATATTATATAAAGAATCGACCATTCGAGTATTCCAAATTGCATGAAAACCTATATAGAAGTAGGGGCGTAGAATATAGATAGATATGTGGTATATATCGGTGTATATTGAAATGCGAATAAATAGATAATAGAATCATTTCTGATTCAACCAAATAAGATAATGGTATCCAATATAGATGAAATAAAATCAATAAAAAAAAATAGGAACAAACATTTTTCAATATAAGAGTTTTTAATGAATTCAAAAGTTCCGGCATAATGTTCATAATATAATATAAATAAAAAGTATTCTAATGAGATTCGAATCTCAAATAAAAAGAGGGGGATATGGCGAAATAGGTAGACGCTACGGACTTAATTGGATTGAGTCTTGGTATGGAAACTTACCAAGTGAGAACTTTCAAATTCAGAGAAACCCTGGAATTCACAATGGGCAATCCTGAGCCAAATCCTGTTTTACGTAAACGAAGAAAAGTTCAGAAAGTTATAATCAAAAAGGATAGGTGCAGAGACTCAATGGAAGCTGTTCTAACAAAAGGAGTTGACGATTTTTCCTTTTGCATTAGGAAAGGAATCCTTCCATCAAAATTCCAGGAATGAATCAAAGATAAACCTTATATATATACGCAAATACTATTTCAATTGATTAATGAAGACTCCATTTGTGATAAAAATATTCAAAAATGAAAGACGTAAATCAATTCCAAGTTTAATAAAGTTGAAGAAAAAACGGAATATTCATTGATCAAATCATTCACTCCATCATAATCTGATAGATCCTTTGAAGAACTGATTAATCAGACGAGAACAAAGATAGAGTCCTATTCTACATGTCAATACCGACAACGATGAAATTTATAGTAAGAGGAAAATCCGTCGACTTTAGAAATCGTGAGGGTTCAAGTCCCTCTATCCCCAAAGGACCTGTTTAACTTTCTAATTACTTTTCCTATATCCTCTCTATTTTGAATTCATTTTTTATGTGTTTTATTTTGTTTATTCTTTCACAAATAAATTGGAATTTTTCTCTTTTTCTTATCAGAATTACAAGTCATAAGTTTTGGAATATATATGTGAATGTGAAATACGTAGAATTTTGTTAATGATAAACATACAAATGAATATCTTCAAGGAATCCTCCTCATATGCGTCATTAACAATACAAAATAATTACTACTATTGAAACTTACTTACAAATTTTAAGTTTTCGTCTTTTTTGGACTTAGTTGACATAGATTCATTGACATATACTCCAGTAATCTTTTAAAATAAAAATGAGGCTGATACATCAAGAATGGCCGGGATAGCTCAGCTGGTAGAGCAGAGGACTGAAAATCCTCGTGTCACCAGTTCAAATCTGGTTCTTGGCATATTATTTATTTGTATGAGTATCTATTCCCCATATTTATTTAAATATGGGGAATAGATACATACCCGTTTTTGCTCTAAATTATCATATATATATATTTCTTTTATCTATTTAGGTATCTGTAGATATACTCTTCCTAGATGCTTAAAGAATAGATGCATTTTTAGGTCTATTCTCTCTCATTTTTTATATAATGAATTATTTGATTTTGTTTCCCCTTTTTTCTGCTATCTAAAAAAATTTGAATATTTCCATATGGTTAAATTGGTTAGTTGAAAGACCAAAAAGTCTAGTCTAAGGGAGTTTAGGGGTGGAGCAGGAATAGTAAAAAGTTATCTTAGATGGATTACACAAATAGAATCGAGCCCAATTCTTTGTATTTTTTTGATATTTTCTTCATATCTTTGGATGTTACTTTTTCTTTTTTGCGGCCATGCCATATAATTGATGTTGATGTGCACGTTACATAGTTCATGATACAGAATTTTAGCAGTTCATCCTATTTATTTTATTTTATTGGCTCATCTAAAATAAAAGTATTGTTCCATATTTTATAATTTCAAAAAACCCCCATCCAATTTAGTAATCCCTACATTATATTATCTTATTATCTTATTTATGAATTTTTTGATTTATCACATACATATATATAATAATAATATATAATATATGTTTATGAACATACCTAAATAATAATCTATATATATGAATGAGA